ATTCTTATTTGATTGATATCAAGAGATCAAATGAGTTCTTTATTCGTTGATTGAATGATAAATGACTACAAGCGAAGGAGATACACGATTTAAATAATAAAAGATCCAATATTTCACAATTGTATCTAGAATAACTGGAAAAGTGGAAACAAGACCGGATATAATTTTATCGTTATGAGCCAATCCAAAATCGTTGTAGACCGAACCAATCATAAGTTCCCAACCATGGGTTGAATGAAATCCGATCCATAAATCAGTAACTAAAAGAATTGAAAAAGCTTTTATTGTGTCACTCAAGTTATACAGGAATTCCTGAACCCAAGAATTAAGAATAACAAGTTCTTCATTACCCAGAATACAATAACCACTTAGAATAGCGAAACAGATTATATTTGTCGATAAATTAAAAATGATATGGAGATTATACTCATCGTGTGTTTTGACTAATTGTACCGTTTCCTTGTGTATTCCTATACGAAGCTTTTGTATCTGTGTTTCAGGGTATTCCTTTATCATTTCGTCCAAGAGGAATAGTTCTTCTAATTCTATAAATTTTTCTAGAATCCTTTTCTCTTGAATATCATTCAAGAAAGTTTCAGATTGCCGGGTATTCCACCAATTAATAACCCAAGGTTCCAGACTTTTATTAAATGAAAGAGAGACCCACCAGGGCAAAAATACTATAGATACAAGATATGGGAGGGAAGTCAATGATTTTTTTTTCATTTTTTATCTGTAAATTGTTAATGAATTTGCTGCATTCGTGGATTTTATCAGATATTTATCTGAACACAAATTCTATAACTAAGGTATCGTATCGAACCAATGAATCCATTCCCATTTTTGTGTAAAAATTTAGTCCTTGTATTTAGAAAAATTGAGATATCTCTATTGGGTAAATTCCAACTAATTTCATCTCCATTTGTTATTTGGTCCTGTCGATGAATACTCGAAAATCCACTAGAAGTAACGAATATTATTTGGATTTCGAAACAAAAAAATGCCTTCTCCGATCAATTAATTATTTCGAAATGTTTCACCGCCTAACCACAGTCCAGGAATAATGTAACCTATAAATTCGAAATATTGGGTCTAAAAAGATGAATTCTGTATTACGAAATAAATGGTCGAATATGTTTGATGAATGCATACTTAATTAGACTTTTTATTTTTATTAGTATAAATTATATAAAATTTTATTTAGTATAAATTATAAATTGGGGGCTCCCTGCGCATAAAAAAAGGGTTTTGGTATAGAAAAAATGGATTTTTATTAGAGTTTAGTTGTTCCATATAAAATCTCCCACTTTTGTTTTATTCCATGTGGGTTTACCCGCTAACAGAAGGGAGAAATAAAATCTAATATGTTTTGATCAAATAAGTCTTTTGAAGAAACTTCAATTGTATTAAAAAGGGAATTAGCAAGTTCCCTACCTCATACTGAGAAAACATTAATTCTTCATTTCAAAATACTTCGATTGGTACACGCAAGAAATATGCTAATTCGGCAGCTTTTTGTTCAATTTCTCGTGGAGTAAGATTCTCATCAGTGCCAGTCAAGGGAACCGCCCCTTGGCCTCTTATTTCCATATAAAGGACACGACGAGGATAAAGACCCTCTTTAACCTCCATTCTGATGGATTGTATATCTCTCATAAGGAAACGAAGGAAAATGCGACGATTTATTCCAGGAAATCCCCAACGAAAAATACAAACAATTCCTTCTTTTCTATCAAATCGGTCATAACCACTACCTACATTCCACGCAATTGTACACCACAAATAGGAGCTAATAAATAGACCCGCGATCCCATAAAAAGACATTATGATCCCTTGCGGAAAAAAAAATATTTGCTGAGATGGAAATACGGATATAAGATTCCTACCGAGATAACTGGAAGTTCCAACCACTAAGAACCCTAATGAACCTAAAAAAAGGCTACAGGCCAAAAAAAAATTACTTGTTTTTCGAGACCCCGTTATAAGTTCTATCCAGATATGCTCTGATCGCCAGTTCATACTATACTTACTATACTAAGGTTGTATTCGATTGGAATTGAGAGAATAACCCAAATGAATTTGACTTTACTTTTCTTGACCCCCAAGTAACTCTCATCAACTAGCACTATTTTGACGGGAACTATTAGGAGTAATTAGTTAGATAAATTGACTTTATATTTAAAACTATTCGCCGATCCATTTTTAACCAGCTATACCCATATAGAATCTGCATTTATGTAGATATCGTGTATCCGTATGCATATGAGTCTCTCATTTGTGTTCGGAAAGAGCCACATATCGTACCATATTAGACTAAATAAATATTTGTATTATGATCCAGTGTTGAAATAAATTGATGAGATTTGCTCTCATCGAATCTAGACAATCTTATTTTCTTGGACATGAAGAGATAAAGAAGCCATTGCAATTGCCGGAAATACTAGGCCCACTAAAGGCACAAAAATAGAGGGTAGATCTGTCATAGAATGGGTGCCCCAATTTAATATTTGTATTTTAAAGATATCTTCTGAATAAGTATATCTAATATAAATAATATTAAGTAGTTAATAAGTGCAAGGAATATAGACCTGAATTAAGTGTACCTAATTCATCGTTCTACATAAATATGTATGATAATTCACTTTAATAAAAAAAACTTTCCTATTCTTCTTCTTCCATCCTTTTTTATTCTTTCTCTTTCTATTTTTTTTTTTTTTTTACTAAGGGTATTAAAGAGTTTATTATGAGTTCGCGACTTTCACTAATCGAATCCAACAAAGCAAACGGTAACTCAATTCTATAATAAAAAATAAAAGTGAGGGTTCTTTCACTCCTTTCTATAATATATCATAGAGGGTTCTTTACACTCCTTTCTATAATATATCATATTTGAATCTTAATATTAATTATAAGATATAAGATTCAAATATGATATATTATTAATAGGATAATTAAGATATATTTATATTATTGTCTCTATTAAAATGAAATTAATACGTTAAGAAGACCAAATAAAATTCTTTTTTTATTAATGTCTTCCCTTCCCCCAATTCCTCGGAAGGAGAAACTTACTCTTTTATCTTTTTTATCCTATTGATTTATAAAGGATTCATGATTAGTAATCAGGAATAGGGATAAGATAAAAATATAGAATAATCGATCTGGAGGAAAAAATAATAATTATCCGAAACTTCCGGCTCTTACTACAAGTGGAACTTATGTCACCAAAGAAAACACCACTCTTCTTAACTTAACTTAAGTTTTTTTTACGATGAACTAAATACTCGTTCGCTACAAATAATTGAATTGAATCGAGTGCTATACTTTAATATATTGAATTTTTATTCAGAGGAAAGAAACCGTGGAGCTGAAATAACTCACTCAGAACACCCCTTAAAGGATTACGTGGTACGATTGGGTCGAATAAGCCCTTATGGAATGAATACTCAGCCGCTTGTGAACCATCGGGTACTGTTTTATTCAATGTTTGTTCAATTACTCTTTTACCCGCAAATGCAATGTAGGCATTTGGTTCAGCAATAATGACATCTCCCAACATACCAAAACTGGCTGTTACTCCACCAGTTGTAGGAGATGTAAGGATTGATATATAGAATAACTTTTTATTTGATTGATAATCATATAAAGCAGAAGATATTTTAGCCATTTGCATCAAGCTCAAACTTCCTTCTTGCATGCGTGCTCCCCCAGAAGCACACACAATAATGACAGGTAAAGATCGATTAGTAGCATACTCGATCAAACGGGTGATTTTCTCGCCGACTACGGATCCCATACTACCTCCCATAAACTGAAAATCCATAACCCCAACTGCTATTTGAATACCATTTAGTTGACCTATGCCTGTTTGAACAGCTTCAGTTAAACCTGTTTTTCTTTGATAAGAATCAATACGATCTTTATAAGGTTCTTCCTCTGAATGAAATTCAATAGGGTCCATAGAGACCATCTCTTCATCCATAGGATCCCAAGTGCCCGAATCAATCAAAAGTTCGATTCTATCTGAACTACTCATTTTCAAATGATATCCACACTGTTCACAAATATTCATTTTTGACTTAAAAAATTTTTTATAATTTAATCCATAACAATTTTCGCATTGAACCCATAAATGTTTGTATCTTTGATTCATATCGAAATCATTAGACTCTTCTCTTATATTGAGATCGCTGTCATTATTACTAGTTTTTATACTCGAATTCCCACTTTCACTACTTTCAGTATAAATGAAACTATAATTATAATTATAACTGTTACTGTAATAATCGGTAGAACCTGAAATAGAACTATTAATACTAACTTCAAAATGAATATAACTATTAATGCAACTATTAATGTGATTATTCCAACTAGATTGAGTATCATACATGTAATGATAATAGTAGTTCTTGGACCCACTATTCAAATAACTAGAAAAAAAACTTTCTAGTTCACTCATAAACATAAAAGAACTATCATTGTCAATCTCAAAAATCTGATTTTCAATATCAAAATAGACAGAATAATTGTCACCATTACTATCTCTAACTAAAAAGGTGTCATCAGAGACCAAACTCCAAATATTCCCGATATCAAATAAATAATCAACATTACTGAAAGTATAATTGTCACTATTACTCCAACTAGGAGTGTTTTTCCCCTTATCATTTATAATGGGTTCTTCACTTCCACTGGTATTTCCAATAACATCAGAATTATCCATTGATTTACTTAGCCCACATCTATGTTCTAACTTTTTGTTAAACAACATCGAATTGAACCACCATTTTTCCATAGAGTCTTATCACCCCCTATTTGACGAGAATACAATAGATGAATAGTCATTCGATGAATAATCATTTTTTTATTATGTATATAGTCCTTTCCTCAATTATAACTATAAAGACAGGGTTCTCTCACGTCATGGACAAATTATCAAGGATAAATCGTTCTTTTTTTATTCCTATAACTAAAGAATTCATTTTCATACAATCTCATAT